GATTTGATAAAAAAACTTTTTCAACGGAAAATCGTCATTTATTTACTTTAATCAGTAAATTTGATAGAGAATCGGAATCGAGTTTAAATTGGAAGGGCCTCTCTTTATTTTCAGAAAAAGAACAAGGAAGGATTGGTTCAGAAAAAAGATCCAAATTTTACAAATTTTTATTGAATACAATTCTAACTAGCCCTAATGGTCAAAAAACAAAACAAAAATTTGTAATAAAAGAAATCAGTAAAAAAGTCCCTAGATGGTCATACAAACTTATTACCGAATTGGAATTCCTGTCGGGCGCAGCTCATGAAGGCCTACCGTTGGATTATCATATACGTTCAAGAAAAAGGGATCGTGTAATAATTTATAGACCTACTAAACGTAGTCGCAAAGCAAGTGTCAAAAACTGGGTCTCTATTAGAGACTATTCGGAAGAATCAGATTTTCGTCGAGAATTCATAAAAGGTTCTATGCGTGTTCAAAGGCGTAAAACTTTTATTTCGAAATTTTTTCAAGCAAATGTGCATTCCCCCCTTTTTTTGGACAGAATAAAAAAATCCCCCCTTTTTTCTTTTAATATCCCTGAACAGATGAAATTTTTTTTTATAAATTGGATGGGTAAAGGAGTAGAATTTAAAGATTATACAGAGGAACAAAAAAAAAGACAAAAGGAAGAAGAAGAGAACAAAATAAAGGAAAAAACGTGGATAAAAATCGCGGAAGCCTGGGATTTTGTTCCATATCCACAAGCAACAAGAAGTTTAATTTTAATAATTCAATCTATTTTTAGAAAATATATTTTATTACCTTCATTGATAATAATTAAAAATATTGGGCGTATTTTATTATCTCAACCCCCTGAGTGGGCTGAGGACTTCGATGAGTGGAATAGAGAAAAGCATATTATATGTACCTATAACGGTGTTCAAGTATCAGAACTCGAACTTCCCAGAAATTGGTTTAAAGATGGTATTCAGATAAAAATAGTATTTCCTTTTTATTTGAAACCTTGGCACAGATCCAAAATTAGGCCCTCTTTTTCTTCTTATAAAGATCTAAAGAAAGAACAACAAAAGTTTTCTTTTTTAACGGCTTGGGGAACGCAAACTACCCTTCCCTTTGGTTCTGTCCCCCCCAAACCTTCCTTTTTTAAGCCTATTTTTAAAGAACTTAAAAAAAAAATTCGAAAAACGAAAAATAATGATTTTCGAGTTCTAAGCGTTTTAAAAGAAAGAACAAAAAATTTTATACAAGATTCAAAAGAACCAAAAAGAGTGGTTATCAAAAACGTTTTATTTCTGTTTATAAAAAAAATAAAAAAAGAACTCTTAAAAGTACATCGAACTCGATTATTTATATCGAGAAAGGTGTATGAATCCGGCGAAACTAACCAAAAAAAAGATTCTATAATTAGGAATCAGATAATTCACGACTCGTTTAGAAAAATTAAATCTACAGATAATACAAATTATTCACTGAGAGAAAAAAAAATTAAAAATCTGGCTGATAGAACAAGCACAATCAGAAAGAAAACAAAGAGTCTTACAAAAGAAAAAAACAGCAACGCCAAGAAAAGAAGTAGTCCTAACAAAACAAGTTATAATGTAAAAGAAAAATCACCAAAAATTTTTTGGATAATATTAAAAATAAAAAAAAGAAGCAATCGATTAATCTATAAATTTTATTTATTTATAAAAATTTTCATTAAAAGAATATACATCGATATATTTCTATGTATCATTCATATTGCCAGAATTCCTACACAACTAGTTCTTGAATCAAGAAATTTTTGTTTTGATTTTGATAAATACATTTACAATAATAAAACAAATCAAGAAATAAAAAATAAAAAAAACAAAAAAGAAATTAACTTTATTTCGACTCTAAAAAGTGAACTTTACAATATTAAGAATAGTAAGAGGAATTCACATCTTTTTTTTGACTTATCCTCTTTATCACAATCATATGTATTTTACAAATTATCACAAACCCAAGTTATTAATTTGTATAAGTTAAGATCTATTTTTGAGTATCATGGAACTCCCGTTTTTCTTAAGACTGCAATAAAAAATTATTTTGTAACACAAGGAATATTTCATTCTGAATTAAGACATACAAAACTTTCAAGTTCTGAAACGAATCAATGGAAAAACTGGTTAAGAGGTCATTATCAATACAACTTATCTCAGATTAGATGGTTTGAATTAATACCACAAAAATGGCGAACTACAATAAATGAAGGTGGTATTACCCAAAATAAAGATTTAACAAAAAGGAATTCGTATGAAAAAGATCGATTACTTTATCACAAAAAACAAAAGTATTTTAAAGTATATCCATTACCAAACCAAAAAGATAATTTTCCAAAATACTATATATATAATCTTTTATCATATAAATCTATTAATTCTGAAATTAAGAAGTCCTCATATATTATTTATGGATCACCATCAGAATTAAATAACAACCAAAAAATTACTTTTAATTACAACAATTATAAACAAAATTTATTTGAAAGCCTGGAGGAAATTCCTATCAATCATTATCTAGAAAAGGACGATATTATGTATATGCAAAAAAATACAGATAGAAAATATTTAGATTGGACAATTCTCAATTTTTTTCTAAGACAAAAAACAGATATTGAAGCCTGGACCAAAATGGATTATAGCAGTAATATAAATACTAAGCTTGGAAGTAAGAATTACCAAAAAATTGAGAAAATGGATAAAAACGATATTTTTTATCTGATTATTCATCAAGATTTAGAAATAAATCCAATCAATGACAAGAAACTCTTTTTTGATTGGATGGAAATGAATGAAGAAATCCTAAACCCAATATCGACAAATCTGAAACTTCCGTTCTTTCCAGAATTTGTGACACTTTATAATGTATACAAAATAAAACCATGGATTATACCAAGCAAATTACTTCTTTTAAATTTAAATAAAAAGAAAAACATCAATGAAAAGAAAAAATTCCATTTTTTTGGACCATCGAATGAAAAAAGATATTCTGAATTAATGAATCGAAATCAAGAAGAAAAAAAACCCGCGGGCCGAAGAGGCCTTGGATCATATTCACAAAACCAAGATAAAATGAAAAAACACTATAAGATCCGAAATAAAATGAGACCAGAAATGATTTTCTTACGGAAACACTATTTGCTTTTTCAATGGATAATAGACGATGGTTTAATTCCGAATTTAACTGAAAGAATGATCAATAATATCAAGATATATTGTTACTTGCTTGGACTGATAAATCCAAGAGATACTACTATATCGTCTATTCAAAGGAAAGAAATAAATCTGGATATAATGGTGATTCGAAAAAAATTGACTCCTATAGAATTGAATAAAAAGGGGATGTTTTTTATCGATCCCATTCGTTTGTCTGTAAAAAACGACAGATACTTTATTATATATCAAACCATAGGTATATCGTTGGTTCATAAAAGTAAGTACCAAACTCCTCAAAGATATCGAGAACAAAGATATATCAATAAAAATAAATTGTATGAATCTATCCCAAGATATCAAATAATAATTCGAAAGAGAGACAAAAAACATTATGATTTTATCGTTCCTGAAAAGATTTTATCATCTAGACGTCGTAGAGAATTGAGAATTCTAATTTCTTTCAACTCAAAGAATATAAATAGTGTGGAAAAAAATCGAGTATTTTGTAACATAAAAAACAGGAATCCTTTTTTGGATCAAAAAAAGCATCTTGATAGAGATAAAAACGAATTAATTAAATTAAAGTTATTTCTTTGGCCTAATTATCGATTAGAAGACTTAGCTTGTATGAATAGATATTGGTTTAATACCAATAATGGAAGCCGTTTTAGTTTGTTAAGAATATATCCACAATTCAAAATTGGTTGATGGTACATTTTTCCTATATATTCTATACCATATAGAAAAACAAACAGATGCACATATGCCCTGTCTTACGTCCCAGTCTAATATTAGATTTTTTTATTTAATACTAAGTCAATGACGTATCAATTTGTTTGGATAAAATCTATAAATATATAACATAAACGAATATATGGTATATATGGAATATTCCGAATTTTCGGTCTAAATAATTTGACGTTGTAAGTGTAAAAACGTACCATCTACTTTTTTATCCCTGTCCAACTAAAATTAAAATTCTTGTGTATACTAATTATTACTACATTAAAATGACTAATATTATTATTACTGATCAAATAAAATATTTTATATGTAAATTATAAATTAAAGGTTAAAAGGAGCTTTTTTTATGATAAAAAATCCATTCAGTGTAATTTTTTTGAAAGAGGAAAACGAAGACAACAAGGGGTCTGTTGAATTTCAAGTAGTGAGTTTCACCAATAGGATACGGAGACTTACTTCACATTTGGAATTGCACAAAAAAGACTATTTATCTCAGAGAGGTCTGCGTAAAATTCTAGGAAAACGTCAACGGCTGCTCGCCTATTTGTCAAAAAAAAATAGAGTACGTTATAAAGAATTAATCGGACTGTTGAAGATTCGAGAAACAAAAAATAATTAATTTTAAGTTTGAAGAGTCGTTTTTAATTTTCGCTTAAATTTTGATGAACCTCTTTTCGCTTTCAGCAATTCATGGAAGAATGAATCGGGAAAAAACCTATGACTGCACCAGCTACACGAAATGACCTTATGATAGTCAATATGGGCCCCCAGCACCCATCAATGCACGGTGTTCTTCGACTCATTGTTACTCTAGATGGTGAAGATGTTATTGACTGTGAACCGATATTGGGTTATTTACATAGAGGAATGGAAAAAATTGCAGAAAACCGAACAATTATACAATATTTACCTTATGTAACACGTTGGGATTATTTAGCTACTATGTTCACTGAAGCAATAACTGTAAATGCACCAGAGCGGTTAGGCAATATTCAAGTGCCTAAAAGGGCCAGCTATATCAGAGTCATTATGTTAGAGTTAAGTCGTATAGCTTCGCATTTGTTATGGCTTGGCCCTTTTATGGCAGATATTGGCGCACAGACCCCCTTCTTCTATATTTTTCGAGAAAGAGAATTGATATATGACCTATTCGAAGCTGCTACCGGTATGCGAATGATGCATAATTTTTTTCGTATTGGAGGAGTCGCTGCTGATTTACCTTATGGCTGGGTGGATAAATGTTTGGATTTTTGTGATTATTTTTTAACAAGAGTTACTGAATATCAAAGGCTTATTACACGTAATCCTATTTTTTTAGAGCGAGTTGAGGGAGTAGGCATTATTGGCGGAGAGGAGGCAATAAATTGGGGTTTATCGGGACCAATGCTACGAGCTTCCGGAATACAATGGGATCTTCGAAAGGTTGATCATTATGAGTCTTACGATGAATTTGATTGGGGAGTTCAATGGCAAAAGGAGGGGGATTCATTAGCTCGTTATTTAGTACGAATCGGTGAAATGACAGAATCAATAAAAATTATTCAACAGGCTTTAGAAGGAATTCCGGGGGGACCCTATGAGAATTTAGAAATCCGGCGCTTTGATAAAGTATGGGATCCCGAATGGAATGATTTTGACTATCTATTTATCAGTAAAAAACCTTCTCCTACTTTTGAATTGTCAAAACAAGAACTTTATGTGAGAGTCGAAGCTCCAAAAGGAGAATTAGGAATTTTTCTGATAGGAGATAAGGGTGTTTTTCCTTGGAGATGGAAAATCCGACCACCGGGTTTTATCAATTTGCAAATCCTTCCTCAATTAGTTAAAAGAATGAAATTGGCTGATATTATGACAATACTAGGTAGCATAGATATCATTATGGGAGAAGTTGATCGTTAAAATGATAATAGATACAACAGAAGTACAAGCTATCAATTCTTTTTTTAGATTGGAATCCTTAAAAGAGGTATATGAGATCATATGGATGCTTGTGCCTATTTTTACTCCTGTATTAGGAATCACAATAGGTGTACTAGTAATTGTTTGGTTAGAAAGAGAAATATCCGCGGGGATACAACAACGTATTGGCCCTGAATACGCCGGGCCTTTGGGAATTCTTCAAGCTTTAGCAGATGGTACAAAATTACTTTTCAAAGAGAATCTTCTTCCATCAAGAGGAGATACTCGTTTATTCAGTATCGGACCATCCATAGCAGTCACATCAATTTTACTAAGTTCTTTAGTAATTCCTTTTGGATATCGCCTTGTTCTAGCCGATTTAAGTATTGGTGTTTTTTTATGGATTGCCATTTCAAGTATTGCTCCCGTGGGCCTTCTTATGTCAGGTTATGGATCAAATAATAAATATTCCTTTTTAGGTGGTTTACGGGCTGCTGCTCAATCAATTAGTTATGAAATACCATTAACTCTATGTGTGTTATCAATATCTCTACGTGTGATTCGTTAAGACAGAAAATTTCCTCTATGTCTTTTCTTTCTAGGAAGGAAATTTCATGAGTTGAATATATATTTTTATTTTTTATTCATCATTCAGGTTGATGAACTAAACCAGATAGTTATATGAGTGAAAAAAAAGTTTCTTACTTTGCAGTAAAAAGATTCAGTCTCATTTCCTATGTACAAGTGTTAAGTGGAAGTAAACATAAGCATTATATACTATTTACCCCAAGATTGAGTGATTAGTCATCATATCATGACTTGAAGCGGGTTCAAAAGGATCAACTATCTAGGGATTTTACTAGCTATTAACAGACATGTATTACCCTAACGAGCGGGGTCCTTTTGACCAAAAAGAGTGGATAGTTAGGAACACCAAGGTACACAAAGGATTCGTAATAGAGATTATGTAAGTTATTCAACAGGATTTTTCTGTTCATACTGCATAGCATAAAAGGGATTATAATTGGGGCTTTATGTTGGTAGAAATGATGAAGGAGTACTCCCCACGATTCCGATCCAGAGTATTTTCCTATCCACCGATTAAGTAAATAACTATCAAGAACGAAGTAATCCTTTACTTAAAATACCTTTTTATGAGAAAGGAGAATAGGAACAAAAAAATAAACTCGAAAGAATTAAATTGCACTACAAAAAAGATCTTTTTTAGAGAGATAGAATTCTTGTAATGTTTCGTGAACTAATGCAATGTATCGTTTTTTCGTAATCAAAAATGCTAGGTTGAAATATTTATTGAGATTTATACAAAAAACTTTTTATTTAAAGGTTAAGTTATTACTCAATAATTTAAATTTAAATTTTTAAAAGATAAGATCAATTCAGAAGCACTTTATAATAAATAATAAAAAATAATATATAGCAGACAGAATTCCATTGTCTAATTGGGGACCTTGTGATAGATTTTGATTCTATCCTACAAAATATATCAAGATAAAAAATATCAAACGGGTCTTAGATTTATTTGTGACTTTTGAGGAGCCGTATGAGGTGACAATCTCATGTACGGTTCTGTAATAGCGTTGCGAACAGTAATGTTATCGTCGACTAGAATTATCTAACAGTTCAAGTACAGTTGATATAGTTGAAGCGCAGTCAA